GGGGGTTTTCAGGAGTGATAGACATCTTAGGAGTATAGGGGGGTAGGGGGGTTTAACGCGTAAAAGCCTCCGGGGGATATCTTAGAGATGTCTCTAGAAGTTTTCATAGTTTATGCTCTTGAGATTGTTATATGTGGTTCTTTATTCAATGTCTTTCCACCATGAATACTATTTCCTCGCGCGCAAGGAAATGTACTCCCTTGTCAACTGTTACCGTGTGCACTCTGAAATGCCAAGTGAAAGGAAACCAAAAAAAAAAACCCCTTGCCCGATGGAGTGAACGCCCGGCTTGCTGGGTAACGAGTCGTATGTGTCCCACCATTAACTTATGCAAGCGTCGATGAAAGTGTGAGGAATAATATCAATAAATGGCCCTGAAGTAGGAACCAAATGCCAGGAATAGTTCACTGTGTGAAACCCCCACAATAGTTGTCCCTCACCTTCAATAACCGTGATCATTCAGAAATCAACTGATGGTAGGCTCTTACTACATTAAGATTTTGAGGTATGGCGGGATGGTGTGTCCACGTATATCGAAACTAATGAGTTTTGTGGTAGGTCTTAAATTTCGCCAGTCATTAATTCAGTTATGAATATTATTTCTCTAGTGCTTTATGTATACCTTCGTTAACATATTGATGAATGAATGGGGAAATCCTATTAATGTTGATAATACATAAATGTACTAAGACATCATTGATTTTATTAATATAAATATATGGGGTATGTACATACATGTACATTCGCTAAGCAAAGAATAGTTTAGCTTAGAATCCTAGCTTTGGGAGTTAGGGGTGGGGGTTAAAATCCCCCTTCTTTGAGCAGTAGGGGGGATTTTAACCCCCGGCATCCAGTTTACAAGACTGGCGCTCTGGCGCTGAGCTACTAATGCAAGTTCATTCAAGGACTTTGTTTTCTAATCAGGCAGCAAGGGGTGAGAGGACAAGAAACAAAAAGAAATAGAGGAAGGAAGCGATTTGGCCAATAATAATAAAAGGGTGTTCAACAGGCATTCCTCCAATTCAGGTTAGGATGGCGACGTCCGCGACGAGGGCTCAGAAGAGGAGTTGCGTAAGGGGGCGGAATGTTAGGCCTCGTTGTTTGGAGGTGTGGAGAAGGGGGACGACTATCAGGATGAGGATTGAGGCGAGGAGGGCCAAGACCCCGCCCAATTTGTTAGGGATTGAGCGAAGGATGGCGTAGGCAAATAGGAAGTATCATTCTGGTTTAATGTGTGGTGGTGTGACGAGGGGATTGGCGGGGGTGAAGTTATCTGGGTCTCCAAGCAGGTTGGGGGAGAATAATGCTAGAGAAGTGAGGGCAATGAGGAGGGCTGCAAAGCCGAGGAGGTCTTTATAGGAGAAGTAGGGGTGGAATGAAATTTTGTCTGCGTCTGAGTTCAGCCCCAAGGGGTTATTGGAGCCTGTCTCGTGGAGGAAAAGCAGGTGAATTACGGTGGCGGCTGCAATAATGAAGGGGAATAAGAAGTGGAAGGCGAAGAATCGGGTGAGGGTAGCATTGTCTACTGAGAAGCCCCCTCAAATTCATTGAACTAGGGTGTTTCCGACGTAGGGAACTGCTGAGAGGAGGTTGGTAATGACGGTAGCACCTCAGAAGGATATTTGTCCTCAGGGTAAGACGTAACCTACGAATGCAGTTATTATTACTAGAAGGAGTAGGATAACTCCAATGTTCCATGTCTCTTTGTAGAGGTAGGAGCCATAGTATAACCCTCGACCAATATGCAGGTAGATGCAGATAAAGAAGAAGGATGCGCCGTTGGCGTGAATATTACGGATAAGTCAGCCGTAATTTACATCACGGCAAATATGTGCCACTGAGGAAAAAGCGGTTGCGATATCAGAGGTGTAGTGCATGGCGAGAAAGAGGCCTGTAAGAATTTGGGTGGCGAGACATAGGCCCAGAAGGGACCCAAAATTTCATCAGACAGAGATGTTTGAAGGGGCTGGGAGGTCAACTAATGCGTTATTAGCGATTTTTAGAAGGGGGTGGGTTTTTCGTAGGCTTGCCATTTAGGTTCGTGTAGTTGAATAACAACGGTGGTTTTTCAAGCCATTAGTCCTGGTTAGAATCCTGGCAGGAATTATGACTTATGTGATGTTCATATTTTTGATTGGTTTAGTGCTGGGTTTAGTTGCGATTGCTTCTAATCCTTCTCCGTATTTTGCTGCTTTGGGGTTGGTAGTGGTGGCGGGGATGGGGTGTGGGGTATTGGTGGGGCATGGGGGGTCTTTTTTGTCTTTAGTGCTGTTTTTGATTTATTTAGGGGGGATGTTGGTAGTGTTTGCATATTCAGCAGCTTTAGCTGCTGAGCCTTACCCTGAGTCTTGGGGGAGTTGGCCAGTGATGGGGTACATGTTGGTCTATGGATTGGGGGTGGTAGGACTATCTGCGGTTTTTTGAGGGGGGTGATATGAAACTTCTTGGGTGACTGTGGATGAGCTTGGGGGGTTTCTGACGGTCCGTGGGGATATTGGGGGGGTTGCCTTAATATACTCGCTAGGGGGTGGGATGCTAGTTATTAGTGCTTGAGTTCTTTTATTGACCCTATTGGTAGTTTTGGAGTTAACTCGGGGTCTCAGCCGGGGGGCGCTTCGGGCGGTTTAGGTGGCGAAGACGAGTACTGCGAGGGCTAGTGAGAGAAGGAAGAGGGTAAGGTATGTTTTGACCATACCCTGCTGGATGTTGCTTGTTGAGGTAATAAGAGGGAGGTTAAGGGCAGACATTGCTTTGGGGCCTGTTTTTTCTAGTCAGGTCTGATCTACTATTTGGCTGGCAATGGATTGGCCCAGTATTAAATTTAGTTTGGGGGGGAGGCGGTGAATAATTGTTGGGAAGAATCCTAGTATATTAGAGAAGTGGTGGGGGGCTAAGAGAGGGGTGGGCTTGTGTTGTTTGTTTGTAAGAGTGGCTAGTTCGAGGGCAATAAGAAGGCCGAGGACTGTAACAATGAGGGCTGCTAATTTTAGTAGGGGGGGTATGGATATTACGGGTGTTTTCAGGGGGGTGATGTTAGAGGTGATGAGAAGGCCGGCGATGATACTTCCCCAGGCTAAGCGTTTAATAGGGTTGATTACTGCAGGGTTGTTTTCGTTAATGGGGGGCAGGGGGGAGAAGCGGGGAAACCCCATTGAAACAAAGAATACGACTCGAAGGCTGTAGATGGCAGTGAAGGAGGTGGCAAGAAGGGTGAGGGCTAGGGCCCAGGCGTTAAGGTTTGATGTGTTTAATGCTTCGATGATTGCATCTTTGGAGAAGAAGCCTGCCAAGAAGGGGGTGCCTGTGAGGGCTAAGCTGCCAATGGAAAGGCAAGAGGAGGTAAAGGGAGTTAAGTGATGCATGCCTCCTATTTTTCGGATGTCCTGCTCATCGTTTAAGCTGTGGATAATAGACCCAGAGCACAAAAACAATATTGCCTTAAAGAATGCATGAGTACAGATGTGGAGAAAGGCCAGTTGGGGCTGATTAAGCCCAATCGTGACTATTATTAGACCCAGCTGGCTCGATGTGGAGAATGCGACGATCTTTTTGATGTCATTCTGGGTTAGGGCGCAGGTGGCGGTGAAGAGGGTGGTTAGGGCCCCGAGGCAAAGGCAGGTGGTGAGAGCAACTTGGTTGTGCTCGATCAGGGGACTAAGTCGGACGAGTAAAAAGATGCCTGCTACGACCATAGTGCTGGAGTGCAGTAGGGCAGAGACCGGCGTAGGACCCTCCATGGCTGAGGGAAGCCAAGGATGGAGCCCGAATTGGGCTGATTTACCAGTAGCAGCAATAATAAGGCCCAACAGGGGGAAAGTTATGTCAAAGTCTTTAGCAGTAGTAAATATTTGCTGAATCTCCCAGGAGTTGAGGTTTGTGGCTGTTCAGGCTATGGCAAAAATTAGTCCGATGTCACCAACTCGGTTGTAGAGGACTGCTTGAAGGGCTGCTGTGTTTGCATCTGCCCGGCCGTACCACCAACCGATGAGGAGGAAGGATATAATGCCGACTCCTTCTCAGCCAATGAAAAATTGAAATATGTTGTTGGCTGTAACCAGTATAATCATAGCAATAAGGAAAATGAGGAGGTATTTAAAGAAGCGGTTTATGTACGGGTCAGTGTGTATGTATCACCCTGCAAACTCGAGAATTGACCAAGTGACGTAAAGGGCTACGGGGGTAAAAATAATGGAGTAGAAGTCAAACTTTAAACTAACGCTTACATCAAATGTCAGGGTGTTTATTCAGGTTCAACTGGTGATAATGGTTTCTGCCCCCTCGTTAAGGAAAAGACTGAGGGGAAGAAGGCTTGTAAAAAAGGCTAGTTTCACTGCTGTTTTTACGTGGGAGAGGGCTCAGGAGGCGTGCTGGGGTTGGGGCGAGAGGGATGTTAGTACGGGGTAAAGCAGAAGGAGGAAAATAATGATTAAGCTCGAAGTTATTATAAGGGGGGTAGTGTGCATAGCTGCTACTTGGATTTGCACCAAGAGTTTTTGGTTCCTAAGACCAATGGATGAGCTGTTATCCTTTAGGAGCGGGGCGAGTGAGCCCCGGGGTTCAACCAGGGTGGGGGAAGTTAGCAGTTTCCGGTGCTTGCGAGCCTCTCTCGGTGGATAAGAGGAGTTTAACCTCTGTTCCTAGAATCACAATCTAGTGTTTTTGTTAAACTATATCTACAGGCTGTTCATCCTCAAATTAATGTGGGGTTAAGAATTAAGAGGATAAGGGGCAGGAGGTGGAGGCTTATTAGTAAATGTTCTCGGGAATGACTGGGTTCTAGGGCAATAATATGTGTGGGGAGGGGCCCCCGTTGTGTCATAAGAAACATGTAGAGTGAATAGCCTGCGGTAATTAGGGTCCCTGCTCCGGTGAGGATTAAGGTTCACCACGATCAACTAATTAGGGAGGTGATAATTATTAATTCGCCCATGAGGTTAGGAAGAGGGGGGAGGGCCAGATTTGCTAGGCTTGCAATGAACCATCACGCGGTTATTAAGGGGAGAATTACTTGCAAGCCTCGTGCTAGTAGTATTGTTCGACTGTGTGTTCGTTCATAGTTTGTATTTGCTAAGCAGAAGAGAGCTGAGGATGTGAGCCCGTGGGCGATTATAAGGATGAGGGCCCCGGTGAAGCCTCAGGGAGTTTGGACTAGGATGCCGGCAACAACGAGGCCTATGTGACCAACAGAGGAGTAAGCAATAAGGGATTTTAAGTCGGTTTGGCGGAGGCAGATAGAGCCTGTCATAACCACGCCCCAAAGAGCGAAAATGATGAAGGGGTAGCTGAGCTCTTTCGTGAGGGGCTCTAGTAGGAGTATTATTCGTATTATGCCGTAGCCGCCTAGTTTTAGAAGAACGGCTGCAAGAATTATGGAGCCGGCAATGGGGGCTTCTACATGTGCCTTGGGCAGTCATAGGTGTACCCCATAGAGCGGTATTTTAACTAAGAAGGCGAGGAGACAAGCGACTCACCATAATTTGTCGGCGTATGATGTCAGGGGGAAGGGGTTAGAGTACTGAAGGGTTAAGAGGGACAGGGTCCCTGCACTATTCTGAAGGAGGAGGAGGGCAACAAGAAGCGGTAGTGAGCCTGCTAAGGTATAAAATAAAAAGTAGGTGCCTGCGTTGAGGCGCTCTGTCTGATTTCCTCAGCGGGTAATAAGGAAAAGGGTCGGGATCAAGGTGGCTTCAAACATTACGTAGAATATGATAATCTCGGTAGCGCTGAAGGCTATAATTAGGAAGGTTTGGAGGGATGTCAGGAGGGTGATGAAGACGCGCTGACGGTTAATAGGTTCGGAGGCTGTGTGGTTTTGGCTGGCTAGAATCATAAGAGGTAGAAGTCAGCAGGTGAGGACAAGGAGGGGGGTAGAGAGGGGATCTGTGGCCATGTAAGGGTTAAGCGAGGATCAGCCTGTTTCTAAGGGGTTTTTTAACCAAGTGAGGCTGGCAAATGCAATGGTTAGGCTATGAAGGAGAGCCGTAGGCCATAATCATTTGGTGGGAGTTATCCAGACTGTGGGGACAAGCATTAGGGTAGGAAGTAAAATTTTTAGCATTGTAGGAGGCTTAGGTTCTGTAGGCGATCGGAGCCGTGGGTTCGGGCAGTTGCTACAAGTAGGGCTAGCCCAGCGCTTGCTTCACAGGCTGAAAATGCTAGAAGGAGCATAGGGGCGGCTGAGAAGTTGGTTGAGTCCAGTTGGAGTGTCCATAGTGAGAGGGCAATGAAGAGAGACAGCATTATCCCCTCTAGGCAGAGTAGGGCAGAGAGAAGGTGTGTACGATGAAAGGCCAGGCCCGTAAGCCCTAATAGAAAGGTTGAGGAGAAAGCAAAGTGAGTGGGGGTCATTAGATAGTTGTGGACTTTAACCACAAGTACTTGAGCCGAAATCAAGTGTTTTGCTTAAACTAACTGTCTATTCAGCCCATTCAAGGCCCCCCTGAGTTCATTCGTAGATGAGACCTAGTGTGAGAAGGGTCAGTACGGCAGAAGCCCATAAGAAGGTTGTAAGGGGGGATGTTAATTGGTCCCCTCAGGGAAGTGGGAGTAAGAGGGCGATTTCTAGATCAAAGAGCAGAAAGAGAATTGCGACAAGGAAGAATCGAAGTGAGAAGGGGAGTCGGGCGCTTCCTAATGGGTCAAAGCCGCACTCGTAGGGCGAGAGTTTTTCGTGGTCGGGGGTAATCTGGGGAAGTCAGAAGGACACGACAGCAAGGATAACGCACAGTGCTGAGGCAATACCAATAATGGTTGTGATGAGGTTCATTATCTTTCCTTGGGCTTTAACCAAGACCAGGTGATTGGAAGTCACTTATACTTACCTTAATACTAGAAAGATTAGGAGCCTCATCAGTAGATGGAGATGTAGAGGAAAAGTCAAACAACATCTACGAAATGTCAATATCATGCTGCTGCTTCAAATCCGAAGTGGTGTTCTGACGTGAAGTGGTACTTAATCTGGCGAAGTAGGCACACACCTAGGAATGTCGACCCAATAATAACGTGAAGGCCATGAAAGCCGGTTGCCACAAAGAAGGTGGACCCATAGACTCCGTCTGCAATTGTAAATGGGGCTTCGTAGTATTCTATGGCTTGAAGGAAAGTAAAGTAGAAGCCGAGGAGGATTGTTAGTGTGAGGGAGTGGATTGCTTGTTTTCGTTCCCCCTCTATGATGCTGTGGTGAGCTCAAGTAACAGTTACCCCGGATGCAAGAAGCACGGCTGTGTTGAGTAGGGGGACTTCAAAGGGGTCCAAGACACTAATGCCGGTGGGGGGTCAACATCCTCCTAACTCGGGGGTGGGGGCGAGGCTCGCGTGGTAGAAGGCTCAGAAGAACCCCAGAAAGAAGAAGACTTCAGAAGTGATAAATAGAATTATACCATATCGCAGGCCTTTCTGAACAGGGGGCGTATGGTGGCCTTGGAAAGTTCCTTCCCGGATGATGTCTCGTCACCACTGGTATATTGTCAGAAGGAGAAGAATTAAGCCTAGGGTCAGGAGGGTCGTAGAGTGGAAATGAAATCAAATAGCGAGGCCGGATGTTATCAGGAGAGCTGCAATTGCACCTGTCAGGGGTCAAGGGCTGGGGTCAACTATGTGGTATGCGTGTGCTTGGTGGGCCATTAGACGTTTTCTTGTAGGTAGAGGCTTAGAAGGAGGACAAAGACGTAGGCTTGGATTATTGCCACGGCGATTTCAAGAAGTGTGAGTAGAAGAAGAAGGATCGCGGTGAGAATGGCCACTGTGGGTATAAGGGGAAGAAGTACAAAAGCAGCAGTTGCGATGAGTTGAATTAAAAGGTGGCCGGCTGTTAGGTTAGCGGTTAGCCGAACTCCTAGTGCCAGGGGGCGGATGAACAGGCTGATTGTTTCGATAATAATTAGTACTGGGATTAGGGGGGTCGGTGTTCCTTCCGGAAGAAGGTGTCCGAGGGCAATGGTGGGCTGATTTCGCAGGCCGATGATAACGGTTGCGAGTCAAAGAGGGACTGCCAGGGCTATGTTAAGGGAAAGTTGAGTGGTCGGGGTAAAGGTATACGGGAGAAGGCCGAGCATATTAAGGGTAATTAGGAATAGCATTAAAGACATAAATAGGACGGCCCATTTATGACCGGCAGGGTTGAGAGGCAGTAAAAGTTGTTGGGTGAATCGGTTGATGAATCAGCTTTGGAGGGTAAGTAGCCGATTGTTTAGTCACCGGGAGGAGGGGGCAGGGAAGAGCGTTCAGGGTAGGCTGAGGGCTAGGGCGATTAAGGGGACTCCTAAGTACGTGGGGCTTATAAATTGATCAAAGAAGCTTAGTGTCATGGTCAGTTTCAGGGCTCTGTTTTAGGTGTTTCGGCGCTTTGGAGGGTAGGCTCGTTTGGGTAGGTATGTGCTAAAACTTTAGGCGGAATAATAGTTAAAAAAATTAATCAGGAGAAGACCAGGATGGCGAATCAGGGTGCGGGATTGAGCTGAGGCATGTCGCTAGGGGTGGTTGGGGGCCACCAATCTTTAGCTTAAAAGGCTAACGCTAGGCCCTAATTTAGCTTCTTAGCGAGGCGTCTTCAAGTATTAAAGAGGATCAGTTTTCGAAGTGTTCTAAGGGGACGGCTTCTACTACGATGGGTATAAAGCTGTGGTTAGCTCCGCAGATCTCAGAGCATTGACCGTAAAATACCCCGGGGCGGGATGCAATGAAGGCTGTTTGGTTAAGGCGCCCGGGAACTGCATCTATTTTAACGCCTAGGGCGGGGACTGCTCATGAGTGAAGTACGTCCTCCGCGGAGACTAGGACTCGGATAGGGGATTCTACGGGAACAACCATTCGGTGGTCGGCTTCGAGGAGGCGGAATTGTCCTGGGGTGAGATCTTGGGTGGGGATTATGTATGAGTCGAACCCTAGGTCTTCATAGTCGGTGTACTCATAGCTTCAGTATCATTGATGGCCTAAGGCTTTAATTGTTAGGTGGGGGTCGTTGATTTCGTCTATTAGGTAGAGGATGCGAAGGGAAGGGAGAGCGATGAGAATGAGGATAATAGCAGGCAAGATGGTTCAGATAATTTCAATTTCTTGGGAATCTAGGATGTATTTGTTTGTTAACTTGGTGGTTACCATGGCCACAATAATGTAAAGCACGAGCGTGCTGATTAGGAATACAATCATTAAGGCGTGGTCGTGGAAGTGGAGGAGTTCTTCCATTACGGGCGAAGCTGCATCTTGAAAACCTAGTTGGGAGGGATGTGCCATTAAGTGGTCGAGACACGTGGGGCTTTGACCCACGATATTGCCTTGACAAGGCAGTGTAATTAGCGTCTTTACTAGTGTCTCATGAAGAAAGTGACAGAGCGGTTATGTGGTTGGCTTGAAACCAACTCAAGGGGGTTCGACTCCTCCCTTTCTCGTTAACGAGCTTGGACTTGAACAAATGCAGGCTCTTCAAAAGTGTGGTAAGGGGGCGGGCAGCCGTGAAGCCACTCAACGTTTGTTGTGGTCAATTCTACAGCTAGTACTTCACGTTTAGCGGCGAATGCTTCTCAAATAATGAATAGGAACATAATGACTGCCACAAGGGAGACGAGTGAGCCAATAGAAGAAATCGTGTTTCAAAGGGTGTAGGCATCTGGGTAGTCTGAGTACCGTCGAGGCATGCCTGCTAATCCTAAGAAGTGCTGAGGGAAGAAAGTGAGGTTAACCCCGATAAACATAATCCCAAAGTGAATCTTTGTTCAGGTGCTGTGGAGGGTATAGCCTGTGAATAGGGGGAATCAGTGAACAAAGGCCGCTACAATGGCAAATACGGCCCCCATCGACAGAACGTAGTGGAAGTGTGCTACTACGTAATATGTGTCGTGTAAGACAATGTCTAGGGAGGAGTTGGCTAGCACAATACCTGTTAGTCCGCCCACGGTGAATAGGAAAATAAAGCCGAGGGCCCATAGAAGAGGGGTTTCCCATTTAATGGAGGCTCCGTGAAGGGTGGCGAGCCAGCTAAATACTTTAACGCCGGTTGGAATAGCAATAATTATTGTGGCGGATGTAAAGTATGCTCGAGTGTCTACGTCCATGCCTACTGTAAATATGTGGTGGGCCCAAACAATAAAGCCGAGGAGGCCGATTGCTATCATAGCCCAAACTATGCCCATGTAGCCGAAGGGTTCTTTTTTCCCCGAGTAATAGGCAACAATATGGGAGATTATACCAAATCCGGGGAGAATCAAGATATAAACTTCTGGGTGGCCGAAGAATCAAAACAGGTGTTGGTAGAGGATGGGGTCTCCTCCTCCCGCCGGGTCGAAGAAGGTGGTGTTAAGGTTACGATCTGTTAGGAGTATGGTGATTCCTGCAGCAAGGACGGGGAGAGAGAGTAGAAGTAAGACGGCAGTGATTAACACAGACCAGACAAAGAGAGGTGTCTGATACTGGGAAATAGCAGGAGGTTTCATATTGATAGTTGTGGTAATGAAATTGATAGCCCCGAGGATTGAAGATACCCCTGCGAGGTGTAAAGAGAAAATAGTAAGGTCGACGGACGCCCCTGCATGGGCGAGGTTGCCGGCGAGAGGGGGGTATACTGTTCAACCTGTACCAGCCCCGGCCTCGACCCCAGAGGAGGCGAGAAGGAGGAGGAAAGAGGGGGGAAGAAGTCAAAAACTTATGTTGTTTATTCGGGGGAAGGCTATATCGGGGGCGCCGATTATTAAGGGGACTAGTCAGTTGCCGAAGCCTCCAATCATGATTGGCATTACTATAAAGAAAATTATTACGAATGCATGCGCCGTTACAATTACGTTATAAATTTGGTCGTCCCCAAGGAGGGCGCCGGGTTGACTGAGCTCTGCCCGAATAAGTAGGCTTAGGGCTGTACCTACTATTCCGGCTCATGCACCAAATACTAAATAGAGGGTGCCGATGTCTTTGTGATTGGTCGAGAAAAATCAACGTGTGATGGCCACAGGTAGGATGGCTGAGCTTTAAGCGGTGGATTGTAGCCCCATAAACAGAGGTTTGAGTCCTCTTCTTGCCAAGCCCTGGGGTGTAACATATTAGATTGCAAATCTAAAGAAGCAGGCTAACGTCTGCCGGGGCTTTCCCCCGCCTTTTCCCGTCTCGGCAGGCGGGGGAAAGTAGATGGATGCTCGCTGGTTAGAGCGCTTAGCTGTTAACTAAGAGCTTGCAGGATCGAGGCCTGCCCACCTAGTAAGGCTTTAGCTTAATTAAAGTGTCTGTTTTGCATGCAGGAGATGTGGGGTAGTGGCCCGCAAGTCTTAGGCAGGGACTGGGGGATTTTCACCCCCGCTTAGGGCTTTGAAGGCCCTTGGTCTGTTGCTATCCTAAGTCCCTTACGGGGTTAGCAGGGCTAAGGCCGAGGGGGTGAGGGGAAGGAGGAGGAGGGTTAGTATGGTGAAGAAAGCTAGTGGTAGGGTTAATTGTGAATGATAGGCTCGTCAGGGTATAATTCCGATGAGGTTGTTAGGGGCCATGGTTAACGTTATGGCGTAGGAAAGGCGGAGGTAAAAGTAGAGACTGAGGAGGGCGGTAAGTGCGGCTAAGGTAGCTGTGCAGGGAAGTTCTTGTTTAGTCAGTTCTTGAAGAATTAGTCATTTTGGCATGAAGCCTGTTAGGGGGGGAAGACCCCCGAGAGACAACAAGATAAGGGGGGTTAGACAGGTAAGTGCGGGGGACTTGGCCCAGGAGATAGCGAGAGAGTTAATATTAGTAGATTTGTTGAGTTTAAACGTTAGGAACGTTGAGGATGTCATGGCAATATAAGTGAGGAGGGCTAGGAGGGCCAGGGTGGGGGAGAATTGGAGGATTAAGACTATTCAGCCAAGGTGGGCAATGGAGGAATAGGCTAGGATTTTACGGAGTTGTGTTTGATTTAGGCCTCCTCAGCCCCCAATAAGGGTTGATGTTAGCCCTAGGATAACAAGGAGGGTTGCCCCGGCAGGTTGTATTTGAAGGAGGAGGGCGAAGGGGGCGAGTTTCTGTCAGGTAGAGAGAATGAGGCCGGTAGTTAGGTCAAAGCCTTGGAGTACTTCGGGGAGTCAGGAGTGAACGGGGGCTAAACCAATTTTTAGAGAAAGGGCTAGAATAAGGATTGTTGATGGGAGGGGGTGGGTCATTTGTTGGATGTCTCATTGTCCTGTCAATCATGCGTTAGTAGTGCTGGCAAAAAGGAGTATGGCGGCCGCGGTCGCTTGTGTGAGAAAGTACTTGGTGGTAGCTTCGACTGCTCGTGGGTGGTGGTGTTGGGCTATGAGGGGGATAATAGCAAGAGTGTTTATTTCGAGGCCTATTCAGGCTAGAAGTCAGTGGGAGCTTGCAAATGTGATTGTGGTTCCGAGACCTAGTCCAAACAGTAGGGTGCTTAGGATGTAGGGGTTCATTAGTAAAGGAAGGGGTTTAACCAACATTCTCGGGGTATGGGCCCGAAAGCTTAATTAGCTGACTTTACTAGGAAGTGGTGTAGTGGAAGCACTGAGAGTTTTGATCTCTCCGGGTAGGGTTCAAATCCCTTCTTTCTAAGGAGCCGGGGGGACTTTAACCCTCATGGTTCACTCTATCAAAGTGGCCCTTTGTTTCAGGCACAGCTCCGGGGTTAAAGCATGGGGGGTAGGCCCGCAAGTGCGATTGGGAGGGCTAAGTGTCATACAACCAAGGCTAGTGTTAGGGGGAGGAAATTCTTTCAAATTAAGTGCATGAGCTGGTCGTAACGGAATCGTGGGTAGGATGCGCGTACCCATAGAAACACAACAGAAAGGAGGGCGGCTTTAGTTATTAAATTGATTGCTGTGAATTCTGGGATAGTTGGAATATGAGAGGCCCCTAGAAATAGGGTGGCGGAGAGAGTATTTATGAGAAGAATGTTGGCGTATTCTGCTAGAAAAAATAGGGCGAAGGGGCCTCCTGCGTATTCTACATTGAAGCCAGAGACTAGCTCAGACTCCCCCTCGGTCAGGTCGAATGGGGCGCGATTTGTTTCTGCCAGGGTCGAGATATATCATATTGCGGCTAAGGGTCAGGCTGGTAGAATTAGTCAGGTGCTTTCTTGGGCCACTGAGAAGGTGTGAAGGGTGAAGCCCCCGGTGAAGATGATAGCATTTAAAAGGATGAGTCCGAGGCTAACTTCGTAGGAGATGGTCTGTGCTACGGCGCGTAATGCCCCGATTAGGGCATACTTTGAGTTAGATGCTCATCCTGATCCGAGGATGGAATAAACGGCGAGGCTGGACAGGGCCAGGATAAAGAGGATGCCTAAGTTCAGGTCGGCTACAGGGTAAGGTAATGGCATAGGGGCCCATAGTGTGAGGGCAAGGGTGAGGGCTAGTATAGGGGTTAGGATGAATAGAACTGGAGAGGAGGTTGAGGGTCGAATGGGTTCCTTGGTGAATAGTTTTACCCCGTCGGCGATGGGCTGAAGAAGTCCATAAGGGCCAACAATGTTGGGGCCTTTTCGTAGTTGTATATAACCTAGGACTTTTCGTTCGAGGAGGGTGAGGAAGGCAACGGCCAAAAGAATGGGGACAATAAAGGCCAGGGGATTGATGACGTGTGTGATGAGTACTGATATCATAGTTGGGGAGAGGACTTGAACCTCTGTAGAAAGGGCTTAGGTCTTTTGCATTTACCGGGCTCTGCCACCTCAACATGCCGTAATCTTCGGCAAGGGGGCATGCCCTTTTGCCTACTTTAGTTGTCTTCATTAGGTGGGGGTGAGGCATACTTAGAGCATGGGCCTCTTCTTTTCGGTCCTTTCGTACTGGAAAAGATCATAGCATAGATAGAAACTGACCTGGATTACTCCGGTCTGAACTCAGATCACGTAGGACTTTAATCGTTGAACAAACGAACCCTTAATAGCGGCTGCACCATTAGGATGTCCTGATCCAACATCGAGGTCGTAAACCCCCTTGTCGATATGGGCTCTAAAAGGGGATTGCGCTGTTATCCCTAGGGTAACTCGGTCCGTTGATCGGCTTTGCCGGATCTTATTGGTCAGTGATACTGTTAACTAGAGCGGGGGCTCTTAGATGTGGAATTGTATAATTCCAGTCCACGCGGGGGTTTTTTATTTCCCCGTGGTCGCCCCAACCAAAGACATGGGATAATTTTCATTTGGTTCAATCCTGTGTTTAGGGGTATTTGACATGATTTATCCTGGCGTCTAAAGCTCCATAGGGTCTTCTCGTCTTATGGCCTTATCCCCGCTTCTGCACGGGGAGATCAATTTCATTGACTTGGGAAAGGAGACAGCTAAGCCCTCGTAATGCCATTCATACAGGTCTTCATTTAAAAGACAAGTGATTGCGCTACCTTTGCACGGTCAAAATACCGCGGCCGTTAAACTTATAGTCACAGGGCAGGCGGGACCTCTTATTCTTTATTTTCGGCAAGAGGCGATGTTTTTGGTAAACAGGCGAGGCTTCATGTGTTTGCCGAGTTCCTTCTTTTCCTTTTAGTCTTTCCCTAGGGGCACACCAGTGTGGGGTTAACGGCAAAAGTTGAATGTATTTCCAGTCGTCTAGTCTGTTATTCATTGCCCTCTCTGTTTGGGGCCGTTAAGGTTCGGTGGTTGGTCCGTTCCGAGTTATGGATGTGCGGGGAGAGAGTCAAGACTCTCTTGTTACTCATATTAGCATAGTCGCGCCCATGGTTGCATGGGTCGGTCTGGTAGGGGCAGGGGGGTGAGATAAATTATCAGAATAGGGAGTAAGATTAATGTCTGAGCTTTAACGCTTTCTACAGGGATGGCTGCTTTTAGGCCCACCAGAACATTTTACTTTTGTTTATTATGATCTTTACCCTCCTGGAAAAGTTGTATCTTGTCTCAAAGGGGCTGTACCCCCTTTGGCTAACTCTCACGGTTTCTTTAAGGTCTGCTAGGTGTTTAGGCGAAGATGAAATAAGAACCCGAGAGGCTGAACTTCTATCCAATTCCCAGACAACCAGCTATAACTAAGTTCGGTAGGTCTGTCACCTCTACTCGAAGCTCTTCCCACTCTTTTGCCACAGAGACGGGTGTGCCCTATTGATAGGCTGTCTTGGAGTAGCTCACTTAGTTTCGGGGTATCTGACTAAAGTTCCCTTTGCCTGAGTGTTTCTGGCTAAATCATGATGCAAAAGGTACGAGGGTAGATCTCTGCTTTTTGTAGCTTTACTGGGTTCTTTCACTTCTCTTTCAGCATTCCCTTGCGGTACTTTTTCTATAGCGCCTATGGTCCCTTTTCTGTCGCCCATACTTAGGGGGAAAAATGGTTTGTTTAAAGGATGATAGTGTGTTTGGGGGTATAAGTAATGATTTGTTGTTTTTGGTGAGGGAGGGCTAGCTGTTGGGCTTCAGGGTGACTCGATTTGCACGGGTGACTTCTCGGTGTAAGGGAGATGCTTTTCTATCTTAGCTACACCCTGATTTTACCAAGTACACCTTCCGGTACACTTACCATGTTACGACTTGCCTCCCCTTTGCAGTGGTTGCATTTTAGTTATGTTGGTAATTAGGCTTGGGGAGAGTGACGGGCGGTGTGTGCGCGCTTCAGAGCCTATTTCAGCAGGACTCTCTATTTCTTGCTTACTGCTAAATCCTCCTTCGGAAAGACATTTCAGTCGATCATTCGTATTCTCTTCACTAGAGAATGTAGCCCATTTCTTCCCCCTCCATGCGCTACACCTCGACCTGACGTTCTGGGTTGTGCCAATTGTGCTTACTATTAGACCTTCACAGGGTAAGCTGACGACGGTGGTATATAGGCGGGTTAAACAAGGAGGGGTGAGGTTGAACGGGGGTTATCGGTTCTAGAACAGGCTCCTCTAGGTGGGTCTAAARMACCSMMARGTCCTTTGGGTTTTAAGCTAATGCTCGTAGTTTCCTGGCGGGCAACAGGTGTAAGGTGTTACCAATGTTTAGGGCCAAGCATAGTGGGGTATCTAATCCCAGTTTGTATCATGGCTTTCGTGGGGTCAGGGATTATAAAGCCACTTTCGTGATTGAACTTCTTACCTTCGGGGGCGTATAACAGCTTTGAAGGCATTCGGCTTTAGTCTTTAGGTTTCCTTAACCACTCTTTACGCCGGGGTTTATCAACTTGAGCCTCTCGTATAACCGCGGTGGCTGGCACGAGTTTTACCGGCTCTTTTAGCTTTAACTAAGTCAAGTTTTCACTTATGGCTTAAGGTTTATCACTGCTGAGTTCCCTTGAGGGTGTGGCTTAGCAAGGCGTCGTGGGCTTATCATGGATGTGCCTGATGCCAGCTCCTTGTTTCCGGGCGGGAAACTGTAAGGGCATTCTCACGGGTGTGCGGATACTTGCATGTGTAAGTTTAGCTAAAGTTGACAATAAAGTCAGGACCAAGCCTTTGTGCCCCCGGAGCTTTTTAGGGCTCATCTTAACATCTTCAGTGTTATGCTTTTTTTAAGCTACGTTGGC